ACTCTTTTTTTATTATTTATTTAATTTTAATTTATATATTTATTATTACTTTCTATTTACTATTTATTAATTCTATAATTTTTTTATATAAGAAATTCATTGCTATATAATTTATAGTTTATAGTTTATATAATATATAATATTCTTGGGGCATTAGGTGGTTATATATCTAAATTTATATTCATTGGAATAGTGGAGTTGAGATATCGCTTTCGAGCCCTTACTTTACCTAAATGAAATCACTGATTTTTATTTTCTATATTTTTTTTCTATTTTTCTATGTCTCTATAATTAGATATCTATATAATAATTATATACTGAATAATAAAGAGGTAGAAAGAGAGGGCCCTTTTGCAAGCCTTACTGTTTTTGTGTAATATAATCTAGTAATTATCCTTTTTCTTTCAATTTGGGGAGATGGCTGAGTGGACTAAAGCGTCGGATTGCTAATCCGTTGTACGGGTTTTTCGTACCGAGGGTTCGAATCCCTCTCTTTCCGCTTTAGTCAATGACTTGGTATTTTTTCTTTATCTTTCAATTTCTCTTTCAACGAGTCTTTTTTTTTATTTCATTTTAATTAATAGTTAAAAATGTGGAATAAATAAAATCCTAAGAACATTTTAAAATCAAGCAAGGAAAACAGAAACTTTATTGTTATTTTTTATTCTTCACTCTTCACGTCCAGGATTCCGTCCTGGATCATTAGATAGGAATCCGAAGATAAAGAGAGAAACAAAGAATACCACTACTGTGTAAACAAATAGTTTAAGAGTAAGCATTACACAATCTCCAAGATCATTTTTTTTGGAAAAAAAGATAATAGATTCTCCATTTTTATACCACATACCTTATTTTGACACCACGAAATTATTTTTCTAAATCTATAGAAATAAAAAAGAATTTTCAGAAATTCATTTGTAATAAGAGTCAAGTCTTTCATTACCAAAAGCTTTTTCATACCCGCAATTAGATATTGCGGAGGAATCTACTAGGTTCTTTCACTGTAAAAAAGGGTCCGAATGAGGAACTGGGGGGAGCCCAGACTTATTGTGGCGATCCAAGAATTTGATTATTTGAATCGAAGGGTTATACTATAAGACTTATCTGATCTTATGAATTGTTAGAATTTTTTTTTAAGAATAAATCATGAATTTTTCTAGGACCGTATTAAAGATCTCATCGAAAACTTACAGCAGCTTGCCAAACAAAAGCTAAGAGAAAAAAGAGCAAAGGTATTACTGGCATAAAATCTACGATTGGATTCAAAAAAGCATAAGCCTCGGGCAATTTTGAGAAGAAAAAACTACTTGAAGAAAGAGCAGAATTAAGACAAATACAGATCAAACTAAAGATATTAAGCATAACAAACATTTTTTTCTTTGTTCTTGAAGATAATTGTATTTATTTTGATTGAGTTATTAATATGATGAGTTCTTAATATGAGTTATTATAATCTTATTTTTTTTTTTTGAATTAACCCAATCAAAAATCCTTCAATTCTCAAATCAAAAGAGAATAGACAAAACCATACTTTCATACAATATCTTAATTGAATTGTATGTAATGATCAATAAATGTCGTTTAATTCTCTATCTAAATGTCTCAAAATCCTAGCAACACTCTAATCTATTCTATATAGATTTGGACTAGAATTGACGAAGAACTACTATCAATATTAGTCTTTATTAATGTCGAATAGAAATCAAAAATGGGGCGTGGCCAAGTGGTAAGGCAACGGGCTTTGGTCCCGGTATTCGGAGGTTCGAATCCTTCCGTCCCAGAGCATACCTATTATATTATATATATCATATCAGAATATAGATTTTCTATTTTATATCAGAATAAAAGAAAGATTGCCCTTTTTTAAACAACCTTATTTTTTTTTAAGAGTAGAATAAGATTGGTTATAATCTGATTTTGCTTTCCTATAATGATTGATTCTTATATGAATTATATCTTTTTCAAAAATAAAAAATCGAATCGTGTTCAAATAACACACAGATGTAATTGAATCTATTTGTATACAGGTAAGAGGTAAGATGGGAGCATAGATTAAATCATATTTCTATTTAATAAGTTAGTTCTTCATAAAATAAAAATACGAGCCATGATTTAATCTGTACTTGTTTTAATTTACATTTATACAAAATAGTAATAATCTGGAACACTCTAATAGGATTCTTTTTTTATTTAGGATTCATCATCTTCATAGAATTGACGCAGTAGATAGGAGTTAAACGTCAATGTAAAATACCAATTTCAATATATGCGGCTGTCTGAATTTCATTAAAAAAAAATCAAGTTACATACGTAACATATGTCTTTTCTTTGAACCCCGTTTTTAAGTATTTTGTGTTTTCTTTTATGAAAAATTGTAAATATATGATATGTACCAATTGAGACAAAGTGTATTCATACATCTTAGTCGCTTTTCCTTAGGAAATAATTGCAGCCGGATTATTGACTCCAAGTCAAATAAACTACGCAGAAAGGGAGCGAAGGCTTATATATATATGTATTGTTATCGTTCTATTTCTTCTATTTCATTGATTCATTGAAAACTTTATTTTATTTCAATTGAGTTTTGTGACAATAGATTTGTTATCCCTAAATTTTAACTATTTAACTTTACCCTTTAACATAGAATGTTTCTAATTACTTTCAAAGATATTTGTTTAGTCTACCTGATAGGTATGGGGATCATCTTTTAATTATGATTTATCAAAAAGAATAACAACCCAAAGCCTCTATTCTATCAGTCTTTATCCACCACCTCGTGAAAAACAAAAAGAATTTACATTTTTTTTTATGGTTTAATCCGAATATGAATTTTTCTCTATTATTATCAAAATTATTATCAAAATGCGATTTTTACTTTAAAGCCTTATTCCAATAATGTAATGATAGTGAAATAGGAAATTTTTCAATCAATTAAATATTTTTAATAATGTCTTATGAGTCCTTGGTACTCGAAGAAGTGTGAAATTGGTGAATCTATTTTAGCAAGTCACCTCAAGATGCAGATTAAAAAAAAAACTTATTTGTGTTATTTATTAGTTCAATTTTTTTATATTCTAATATTTATATTTAGATTATAATTCTAAAGAAAAAATAAAATAATATATTAAAAAAATATTTATTATATTTCTATATATTATTTATTATATATATTATATTATATGGGGTTAAATTTAATTCGTGCTGATACTTCTTGAGAAATTACCCATTCATAAAAGTATGGATTACTATGTACCGAACGAACCAATGATTATTCATGAGTCCATAATGGAATCAATTACATACTGTTTACAGCAACCTACTAGGAAATGTTATGGTAAAACTTCGTTTAAAACGATGTGGTAAAAAGCAACGTGCGACTTGAGGGATATGGTCGTCTGTGGATTCTTACATCCATCAGTTTCTTTTTATATTAATTAGATAGGAATGAGGGTGCTCTTGGCTCGACATCGTTTGTTCTGTTTCACTAGAACCCTCCTTTTTGAGGTCGGGGGTTGGGATGTAAATAGTACATGATCTTAATGGAGCTCGAGTAAAAAAAAGTATTGATTCATTTTTTAAGGGAACGGATCTAGGGTTAGTGTTAATTAATAAGTTGAAACAGCTTCGTAAGTATATTTTCCATATAAAAATCGAAAGGATCCAATTTTCAAATTTAAATTTATAAGTAAAACCTCTTGGAATTGGTAAAACTCTTTCGATTAAAAGTGTATCGCGCAGGAATCAAATCGACCATTTGTATAATTTTTTGATAAAAAGAAATCACAAAAAGGGTATGTTGCTGACGTTTTTTGAAACGATTAAAAATCACCGAAGTAATGTCTAAACCCAATGATTCAAAGAAACGATAAAGAATCCTGGAACAAGGAAATACCACTTTCAGTTGTCTCAATAAATAGATTATAATTAAGAATCAAAATAGATTCTAAAGACAAAAAAGGTGCGTGGTTAGAGATCGCTCAATAAACGAAATACCTAAAGTAAAGGGGTTCCCTGGGTTATTAGCGAGTTATCCAACTTGAGTTATGAGGATGCGAATACAAATGATTTTATTTTATTTTTCGGATAAGAATAAGGAATAATAAAAAGTACTTAACTCATATTTAATTGATTTGATTATTTTATGGATCCATTTGACATTACTGATTAAAAATTTCAAATTCGATCCATAGACATAATTTCGAATTTTCTTGAGCCGTATGAGGAGAAAACCTCTTATACGTTTCTAGGGGGGGTATTTTTCATCTACATCTATCCCAATGGGTGGTTTATCGAATCGTTGCAATCGATGCTCGATGCCGAAGAGAAGGAAGAGCTCTTCGGAAAGTGGGCTTTTATGATCCGCTAAAGAATCAAACCTATTTAAATGTTCCTGCTATTCTATATTTCCTTGAAAGGGGCGCTCAACCTACGGGAACTGTTCATGATATTTCGAAGAAGGCGGGAGTTTTTATGGAACTTTCCCTTAATCAACAGATTAAATTCAATTAATGAATAGAACAAAAGAGGGGTGGCGGTAGTATATAAAAGGTTATACAAAGTTATATAAGCCCCCTCTTTTGTTCTATTCATACCTATTTATTATTACTACCAAAAAATGTCTACTACTAAAAAATGTCGTCTTCTATAACGACAAAAATTTATTTTTATTTTAGTGATAGCAATTCATTTAATTTAAGACAGATGAAAAAAGATCAAATGAATAACCGAAGTAGTTGGATTTCTAAATCCAAAATATTTACATTATTGCTAATTCAATACTAGTTGGTTTTTAGTTGAAACTTTCACTTTTTTTATGTTATGAACAAATAAATAAAAAAAAAAACAAATGGGATTTAAGATTTCTTTTTTTTTACTTATATGGATTAAGTAAACCCAAGCATTGCGATACTTTGCTACGAATATTGATTCTTACGCTTACATCCTTTTGTATCCATGTTTATTATCCATATATAGTTAGTGCCAATTCAATACAAGTCATTAGTTTTTTCTTTATTTGTATAATTTATATTTTATTATATTAATTCAATATTTAATTTTTTTTTTATTTTAATTTATGGTTCTCCACATTGTGTTCTTTTCTTAAGATTTACATTCGTATTGACAACAGTGTATCAAACAAATATAATCCGATCATGAATAAATGTATCTATTTCCCTCTGTTCCATCTATGGACTTGGTCATCTATGGACTTGGTTTTTTTATTTTACTTTATTTAAACGATGGATTCGTCGGATTTGCTGGGATACGAGAAGCCTTTATTTATTTATTATTTATTTATTTTATTGAAAAAAAAAAAAACGGATAAAATAATAATGGATAAGATACGAACTAAATCCGTGGTAGTACATCAATTTTGACTTAATCCATATTCTTATCTTAATCTAGATTCTTATTTTATAAGTCAGTGTATTTGCATCTAATATGTTCATTATTTTTTTTATGTTCAGAATCGATTAGCAATATTTTTGCTATTTTACTATTTTGATTTCGGTGTGCAATTAAATCTAATTTTTTATTCCGATTGGATCTACACATTTTTTTTTGGGGGGGGGTTGCTAACTCAACGGTAGAGTACTCGGCTTTTAAGTGCGACTGGCAATTTTTACACATTTGTATGAAGCAACGTCTTCGTCGATACTATCTCTAGAGCTTGTAAGACCGCGACTGATCCTCAAAGGAATGAATGGAAAAAGCAGCATGTCGTATCAATGTGGAATTCTGAGAATATTTTATTCTTAGCGGATCGGTTCAAAACTTTGTTTAAATTCTTGACGAAAAAAAATAAAATGAAATTTTGGGTTAAGTGAATAAATGGATAGAGCCCTATGGCTCCAATTATAGGTAAACAAAAAAAAAAGAAACGAGCTTCTGTTCTTAATTTGAACGATTACCCGATCTAATTAAACGTTAAAAATAGATTAGTACTTGATGCGGGAAATGCTTTTCCCATAAGTGGATCAGCGATTTCTTTTTAAATCCTAATTATTAGTAGCCATTCTCCATTAGAGTGTGGGGGTAAATGTGTAGAAAAAGCAGTCTATTGATAAAGATCAAAATCCCTTTTTTCCAAAATCAAAAGAGCGATTGGGTTGAACAAATAAAGGATTTCTAACCATCTTGTTATCCTCGAATGAACATAAACCAATTAAATTAGATGGAAAAGGAGAAGCTAAAGAGTCCGTCGATCAGTCTTATCTGGTTCCGGGGTATATATCTATTTATTTCTTACTATAATATCCTGTTTTGACTGTATCGTACTATGTGTCATTTAATAACCCAAAAGAAATCCCTTATCCCCATCTAATTTAAAATGGAGGAATTTCAAGGATATTTAGAACTCGATATATTTCGGCAACACGATTTCCTATACCCACTTATCTTTCGGGAATATAGTTATGCACTTGCTCATGGTCATGGTTTAAATAGATACATGTTGTTGGAAAATATAGGTTATGATAATAAATCTAGTTTACTGATTGTAAAACGCTTAATTACTACAATGTATCAACAGAATTATTTGATAATTTCTGCTAATGATTCTAAACAAAATCCATTTTTTGGGTACAACAAGAATTTGCATTCTAAAATTCTATCAGAAGGATTTGCAATCATTGTGGAAATTCCATTTTATCTACGATTAATATCTTCTTTAGAAGGGGCAGAAATCGTAAGATTTTACAATTTACGATCCATTCATTCAATATTTCCCTTTTTAGAGGAAAAGTTCCCACATTTAAATTATTCGGCGGATATACTAATACCCTACCCTGCCCATCTGGAAATATTGGTTCAAACCCTTCGTTACCGGGTGAAAGATGCTTCTTATTTGCATTTATTGCGGTTCTTTCTTCATGAGTATTCTAATTGTAACAGTCTTATTATTACAAATAAATCTATTTCCATTTTTTCAAAAAGTAATCCGAGATTCTTTTTATTCCTATATAATTCTTATATATGTGAATACGAATCCATCTTCCTTTTTCTCCGTAACCAATCTTCTCATTTACGATTAACATCTTCTGGAGTCCTTTTTGAACGACTCTGTTTATATAGAAAAATAGAACATTTTGCCGAAGTCTTTGCTAATGATTTTCCGGTCATCCCATGCTTTCTCAAGGATCCTTTCATGCATTATGTTAGATATCAAGGAAAATCAATTCTGGCTTCCAAAGACACACCTCTTCTAATGAATAAATGGAAATCTTACCTTGTCAATTTATGGCAATGTCATTTTGATGTATGGTCTCACGCGGCAAGTATCCGTATAAACCAATTATCCAAGCATTCCCTCGATTTTTTGAGTTACTTTTCAAGTGTTCGACGAAATCCTGCAGTGGTGCGGAATCAAATGCTAGAAAATTCATTTCTACTAAATAATGCTCCCAATAAACTCGATACAATAGTTCCAATTATTCCTCTGATTGGATCATTGGCTAAAGCGAAATTTTGTAACGCAGTAGGGCATCCAATTAGTAAGCT